AATTGATGAGCATACTAATTAATACTAAATAAATAATAATACTAAATAAATAATAACGAGTTAAAATAAAAGTCAAAAAAAAAGGGTGTTATGTTATAAGGCTCTTGTTCCAAACAAAATATCAAAAAAATGGAATAAATACAATTGAAAAAGAAAAGATCCAAATTACTAATATATATTAGTAATTTTAGTAATGACCCTATTTATATTATAATATTTTTATTGAAAATATAAATGATTGAAAATAGGATTTCATTTAATTTAAAGAGAGTTTCATTTTGAATTTAGAAATGAAGTTCCATGTTATTTTGACATTCCTTTATTCAAGATACTTTATTCAAGAGTTGCTCGAGAAATCGGTTGAGTCAGAATCGTAGGATGAATAGATGTCAAAGAGGATCAATTTTTTTTGATTTCTGTCACTATTGTTTGTGCTGTCTATAATGAAATGAATAATGAATTATAAATGAAATCAAAAGCTTTCAATTCAATTGGGACTCATTTTGTCAATTGGTCTTTTTATTATCTTATATTTTTCAAGATAAGAAACTTAGGTAAGTGTTTCATAAATAAACATATGTATAAATAGAACGTATCCCATTTAGTTCCTTCATGCCTACTATAACTAGTTATTTCGGTTTTCTACTGGCGGCTTTAACTATAACCTCAGCTCTATTTATTGGTCTGAGCAAGATACGTCTTATTTGAAATTGATTGAATGAACAATTCAATTCATAAAAATCTTTTTGTGAGATATCCAGGTAGTCCATAGTTCCTTCCCATGTGAATTGTAATTCTTGATTATTGAGATTCGTGGGCGATTTGGATTACTATTTAGAGATAGATATTACCCCCCCCTTTTTTTTTACCTACCTTTTCAAAAAAAATCAAAAAATGATTGAAGTTTTACTATTTGGAATCGTGTTAGGCCTAATTCCTATTACTTTGGCTGGATTATTCGTAACTGCGTATTTGCAATACAGACGCGGCGATCAGTTGGACCTTTGATTAAGTAAGAGCTCATCTCTTTTTAAATAACATCTCTTTTTTTTATTGACCTCCTGCGGATTAAAGAAAGGAGGAGGTCAAATTAGGGTTGCTGCTCTAGTTAGTAAAGTTATTTACTTGTAATTCGACCCAAGAAGAACAGAAGCACGCTCTGTAGGATTTGAACCTACGACATCGGGTTTTGGAGACCCGCGTTCTACCGAACTGAACTAAGAGCGCTTTCTTTCTTATCCCAATATAAAGGGCTGTATGTAAATAAAAGAATTTTATTTGTAACCCCCACTTTGGATACATATAGTATCATAAAGCATTATGTTATGTATGTCTAATTTTTATTGATCTCAATGGATCCTTCATTACTGCACATGGGAGAAGTAATAGATAGGGATGACAGGATTTGAACCCGTGACATTTTGTACCCAAAACAAACGCGCTACCAAGCTGCGCTACATCCCTTTCAATTGGCCTATAGTGTCATTGTAGAGAATCCCCATCTTGTTTTCCACATCGTGATTTCTCCCATTGATATACAATTGCTCTTGTCATTTCTTTTTCGTCTTATATAACAATATAACATATAATAAAAGAAAAAAGAATCAAATCGATCAAATAGATATAATATAATTAACAATATAATAAAAAATATAAATATAAAAATCGGTAATGTTCAGAAAGTGAGTGGACACTTTTTTCTGTTGTAAAGAAAGTAAAATATCATCAACAACGACATGTGTATCTGATCATATATGTATTACAATAAAAAAGGAGGATTTTCAATGCGAGATTTTAAAACATATCTCTCCGTGGCACCTGTGTTAAGCACTCTATGGTTCGGGTCTTTAGCAGGCCTATTGATAGAGATTAATCGTTTATTCCCAGATGCGTTAACATTCCCCTTTTTTTCATTCTAGTTGGGGATGAAGAAGATTATAGATAGAATAAATTATCTGTGACTAACCCTTTTTGTTTTGTTCTTTCTTTCAGTTTTTTAGGATAAAAAAGAAGGAAAGAGAAAGAATCAAAAAAGATTCATCCGCAACGAAACTCAGGTTCACGCTGAATTAATAGAGGGAGAACAAAAATGTAAAGTAAATAATAAAAGTCGCGGACAACAAACGCATACAGGATACTTAAATGAAATACTATAACAAATGGATAGTTAGAAATCATCGTATTACTTATATTCTCTATTGATTTGATTGCAATGAAATATTTAATAATTGGGTTTCGAGTCAGCAACTTCTTTTTTTCTTCTTCGTTTCAAAAATAGAAGAGTTGGGTGAATAAAAAAAAAGGGGGGTTTATGGCCAAGGGTAAAAATGTCAGAGTAAAGGTTATTTTGGAATGTAACAGTTGTGTCCGAAACGATATTAATAAGGAATCGCGGGGCATTTCCAGATATATTACTCAAAAGAATCGACACAATACGCCTAGTCGATTGGAATTGAGAAAATTTTGTCCCTATTGTTACAAGCATACGATTCATGGGGAGATAAAGAAATAGAGAAAATGTAACGCGTTTGTAACCCCTCCAAGGAACAGCAATAAATTACATAATAATAAAATATTAATATAAAAATGGAATAATAAATTATAAAAATAAAACAACCCAATCCTATTTCATCCTATTTTGGTAGGATCGCAAATGAAATTCGAATTAAGAAATACGATTTAAAAGATAAGGAATAAACCATGGATAAATCCAAGCGACTTTTTCTTAAATCCAAGCGATCTTTTCGTAGGCGTTTGCCCCCAATTGGATCGGGGGATCGAATTGATTATAGAAACATGAGTTTAATTAGTCGATTTATTAGTGAACAAGGAAAAATATTATCTAGACGAGTGAATAGATTGACTTTGAAACAACAACGATTAATTACTATTGCTATAAAGCAAGCTCGTATTTTATCTTTGTTACCCTTTCTTAATAACGAGAAACAATTTGAGAGAACTGAATCGACTCCTAGAACCACGGGTCCTCGAATTAGAAATAAATAGATAGGCTATTCCTCAATTGCAATTGAATCAAAATTTCAATATGAACCCCAACTCAGATTTATATTTTGTTCGAAAAATTGGAGAACCCCGATTGGATTGTCACATCATAAGAAAAAATGGCTTCTTTTTTTAATGTGTTGATTCATTTTTACTATATTTCTCTTATTTATATTAATTTCTACTCTACCTTCCCGGAGCTCATTCTCCGGGGCCCCACTTAAATCATTACGGTGGATTCCTTCTAATCTTCTTATTTAAGGATCTGATTGGAAATCATGTAAAGACAATTTGTATTTGATATGGCTATTTGTGCAAGTATTTTACGATTAAGAAGCAACTGTCTCTTATACAGATCATGTATGGATCTGCTATAACTATAGGATACCCCAATCTCACGAATTGCTGCATTTATCCGAGTAATCCACAAACGACGAAAATTTCTCTTTTGCCTGCCCCTATCCCGATGAGCAGAACTCAAGGCTCTCATTTTCTGTTGAATAGTATTTCGAGTAAGTCGTGAATGAGTCCCTCGAAAGGTTGATGCAAATAAACGAATTTTTATTCTACGTCTCCGAGCTATATACCCTCGTCTAATTCTGGTCATTGAATCAAATTAAACTTTGATGAATAACTAATTGATTTATTTTCTTTCAGTTATTCTTTTTCCCTTTCCTGGTCTATTAATAACAAAACGGATTCTTCCAATGTATAAAAAAAAATTCCAATGGCTTTTGCTACTATGACCTTCCCAACCACCATTTTTCCAGGCACTTAACCTCGAAATAAGAAATTGTATTGATACTAGGTATCAACAAAAAAAATACTAAATTGTAACGCAAGTTGAGTATAGTATAAAGTATCAATAAATAGTAAAGGTAAATGGATAAATAAATAGTGGGTTCCATCGTTTCTATGGCTACTTCTTAAACGGTGAGGTCCTCTCTATACACCGGAGCCCCTTCCACCATTAATCAATGTTATTAGTAACTTGTACAGTTCACATTCTTTGACTCTACCCATGAATTGTACAGTAATAAGTCTTTTCACAATGAGATCTACCCATACAGTAACGGTATTTAATTACAAAGGTTGGCTAGGTAGCTGACCCTGTATAGTCCGTTCTTGCAAGAGTAGGAGCCTAATTCTTTTGCTTCTTAAATATGATTTCCCCCGCTTAATGGATAACCATTTGCTACCACTGGGGAATTGCTTTTCATCTCCAATTGAGGTGATTGGATTTGCACCAATAGAAACCATAAATTTGATACGCAATGGAGGTTTTTTTCTATATTGATTGGAATTCTTCTATCCTATCCTATTCATTGATACTGGTCATTGATACTGGAAAAAATTGTACTTTATTTTGTTCCGTCTCATGATCTGAACGGGTCGCACATACACCCGAGTACATGTTCCTCGACGCTGAGGACATCCCCGAAGAGCGGGGGATTTTGTTACATTTTTTATTGGCTGTCTTGTGTTTCTAATAAGTTGTTTAATAGTTGGCATACTTAATGGTATAGAAAATTGGCTGGTTTAGATCAATCCTAACCAGATGATTATGAATTCTTTCTATTTTCTTTTTTTTTTTACTTTACGCAGATAAAATATTCAATTTAGATTCATCCAAATTATGGTTCGAAATGGATGGAATCGAAGATTTACGTGAAATCCCCGGCATTTTCGATCGCTACCAGATCAACAATTCCATGAGCTTGGGCTTCTGTTGCTGACATAAAAACGTCCCTTTCCATGTCTTCGGATACAACCCATAAGGGGTTACCCGTTCTTTGTACATAAACCCTTGTGAGGGTTTCGCGTAGTTTCAGAAGTTCTTCCGCTTCTAGGACAAATTCTCCTGTTTGTGCCTCATAAAAAGAACTCGCAGGTTGATGGATCATTACCCTGATGATATAACATAATGAATGTTTCCGCGATCTCGTACGATTGATTGGACTAGGCAAAAAGATTAAAGAATAACAAGAAAAAATAAGTATATATATATAATTGAACAACCGTACAGGCATTTTTTGTGCATTGCATACGGCTCCACAATGGACTTTTTACGTTCGTTGAGCAAAAAACGAAATAGGATCCATCAGACCCAAATCGTTAAGTGATCCATTTACCACCCTTCTTTTCGTGGGAGTTCAAAAATACTATGATGGTTCCGTTGCTTTCTATATTTATGATTTATCTCATATGTGATTCAGCAATCCCAAAGTTTCTTTTTGATCCGATCAAATAAAAAAAGTAAAAAAAAAAATGATCTTGTTTTTTTTTTCATTTGAGTATTCTTTCATATTTCATAACATAAATATTGGAAAGAGGCTTCTGGCGTGAAAAATAAAAGTTTGTGACGCTGAAATGAAGCCCGGATAGATAAGATCAAATCATAAATACCCTTTGTCTCATATTACTCGCCCGATATATAATCCCATGTTCTGAAAAAACAATAATGGTTTGTTCATATCGAACTCGAAGTGCCATGCTATTATTACTTAAATATTATCTTACAAATTCTTATTTATATTAAAATATTAAATATGGCGAAGGCATAGTTTTCTTTTTTCTTTCAAACAAAAAACTCATTGGCGCCGAGCGTGAGGGAATGCTATACGTTTCGTAATTTCTCCTCCGACCAGGATGAAAGATCCCATTGAAGCGGCTAATCCCATGCATATTGTATGCACATCTGGTGGCACAAATTGCATAGTATCATAAATTGCGACTCCGGGTATTACCCACCCGCCGGGGGAGTTTATAAACAAATAAAGATCTCTGGTCTCATCCTCTATACTGAGATATACCATCAGGCCAATAAGTTGGTTTGAGATCTCGCTATCAACTTCTTGACCTAAAAAAAGTAATCTTTCTCGATGAAGTCGGTTGATTAGGACAAAATTTTATCCCTTAGGAACCGTACACGCGCCTTTGGATGCATACGGTTCAAAAAAAAAGAATCAATGTATTGTATTGATTCTACCCTCCTTTACTTTTTTTATAGTAGGACTTTTCTACCTCCTAATGAAGGGGCTTTTTCTTCGATTTTTTTTTAAGAAAGATTTTTTTTGCTCGAATCTTTTTAAAAAATAAAAGAATCCACTAAACTTATCGAATTAACCTCTCATTGATATATTGTTTCATCGAAATCGAATCCAAATTACGATGTAATTTTCTTGTTCCTGAATGGGCCTCCTCAATTATTTTAGGTTTATGTTCTACTCCGGGTAAATATCTGCCCGATTTCAATTTGCACATATAGGACAAATGCTCCCAATACCACTTTTACTTTTTTCAATTCATTTCGTGCCTTTCTTACAACAAATACGCGATGTAGTCATAATATTATTTCATTGATTGGCAGTTTGAGATCGCCCATATGCTATCAAGTAATCACTTATGATACAAGTGGTAATCATACATATATTACCAATTGGGTATTTTCTGAACGGAGCCTGGATACTTCATTTTATTGGATTGGTCCAACCAAGCCAACCATAAATTTTGATAATTGATAATATTAATATTGATTTCGACCCCCTCAAAAATGGATCTAATTGCATTTCACGCTCCAAATTATTGATGGTTCAAACAATCTTTTTTGGGCGAAACAGAGGGTATCTCGATCGGGGGAGAGAACGGGGAAATCCCATATGACCCAATATGTCTGACAAGTCGCACTATACGTCAACCCAAATTGCATCTTCCTCTCCAGGACTCCGAAAAGGTACTTTTGGAACACCAATAGGCATCAACTGAAAGAAAGGGGGTTAAGTACTATATTTTACTTTGATGTGGAAACGTAATATTTTTATCCCTGGATATTACCAAATAGTAAGACGAAATTAATAAGGGAAAATTATTACAAATGGGTCGGGCTCTTCGAATGATGAACAAGTATCTACGCATTCGCTCATAGAAAATGGGCCCAATCCCCCATTGCGTATTGGTACTTATCGGGTATAGAATAGATCTGCTTATCTTTGTTCCTATGAACAGAATTGTTCCATTATTCCCAACGAAAGAAATGGAATTCAATATTCAATAATATGAACCCTTGTTCCAAAATAATCCACTGAAAGGGAGAGGTCCATAGCATAGTCTTTTTCCAATGCGATAAAGTTACATAGTGTCTATTTTTCTTTGATAAAGGGGTATTTCCATGGGTTTGCCTTGGTATCGTGTTCATACCGTCGTATTGAATGATCCCGGTCGGTTGATTTCTGTACATATAATGCATACAGCTCTCGTTGCTGGTTGGGCCGGTTCAATGGCTCTATATGAATTAGCCGTTTTTGATCCCTCTGACCCCGTTCTTGATCCAATGTGGAGACAGGGTATGTTCGTTATACCCTTCATGACTCGTTTAGGAATAACCAATTCGTGGGGCGGCTGGAGTATCACAGGAGGGACTATAACGAATCCGGGTATTTGGAGTTACGAGGGTGTGGCCGGGGCACATATTGTGTTTTCTGGTTTGTGCTTCTTGGCGGCTATCTGGCATTGGGTATATTGGGATCTAGAAATATTCTGTGATGAACGTACAGGAAAACCTTCTTTGGATTTGCCCAAGATCTTTGGAATTCATTTATTTCTTTCAGGATTAGCTTGCTTTGGGTTTGGTGCATTTCATGTAACAGGCTTGTATGGTCCTGGAATATGGGTATCTGATCCTTATGGACTAACCGGAAAAGTCCAATCTGTAAATCCTGCGTGGGGGGTAGAGGGTTTTGATCCTTTTGTTCCGGGAGGAATAGCCTCTCATCATATTGCAGCAGGTACATTGGGCATATTAGCGGGCCTATTCCATCTTAGTGTCCGCCCCCCCCAACGCCTATACAAAGGATTACGTATGGGTAATATTGAAACTGTCCTTTCCAGTAGTATCGCTGCTGTCTTTTTTGCAGCTTTTGTTGTTGCTGGAACGATGTGGTATGGCTCCGCAACTACCCCAATCGAATTATTTGGTCCCACTCGTTATCAATGGGATCAAGGATACTTCCAGCAAGAAATATATCGAAGGGTTGGTGCCGGACTAGATGAAAATCAGAGTTTATCAGAAGCTTGGTCTAAAATTCCAGAAAAATTAGCTTTTTATGATTACATTGGCAATAATCCAGCAAAAGGAGGTTTATTTAGAGCGGGCTCGATGGACAATGGGGATGGAATAGCGGTTGGATGGTTAGGACATCCTATCTTTAGAGATAAAGAAGGGCGTGAGCTTTTTGTACGCCGTATGCCTACTTTTTTTGAAACATTTCCAGTAGTTTTGGTAGACGGAGACGGAATTGTAAGAGCCGATGTTCCCTTTAGAAGGGCGGAATCTAAGTATAGTGTCGAACAAGTAGGAGTAACTGTTGAGTTCTATGGCGGCGAACTCGATGGAGTCAGTTATAGTGATCCTGCTACTGTGAAAAAATATGCTAGACGTGCTCAATTGGGTGAAATTTTTGAATTAGATCGTGCTACTTTGAAATCGGATGGTGTTTTTCGTAGCAGCCCAAGGGGTTGGTTCACTTTTGGACATGCTTCGTTTGCTTTGCTCTTCTTTTTCGGACACATTTGGCATGGTGCTAGAACCTTGTTCAGAGATGTTTTTGCTGGTATTGACCCAGATTTGGATGCTCAAGTGGAATTTGGAGCATTCCAAAAACTTGGAGATCCAACTACAAGGAGACAAGTCGTCTGATACAATACTGCTCTTGTATCTTTTGCCTCTATTATATTTTTATTATTTAACTTTGACATAGAGTACCAGAGAAATGTTGATTTGAATCACCGCCCTTTCTTTGACTTTTGACTCTTGTCCTTTCTTAATCTGGGAGATGATCCCAAATGAACAGGTGTGGAAGCTATAATTGTAAACCACGATCAATTTATGGAAGCATTGGTTTATACATTCCTCTTAGTCTCGACTCTAGGAATAATTTTTTTTGCTATATTTTTTCGAGAGCCGCCTAAGGTTCCGACTAAAAAGGCGAAATGATTTTTCATTATCTTACATTATCTTTATCTAAATGGAAGTAAAGTAATGAGCCTCCCAATATGGGAGGCTCATTACTTTACTTCCATTTAGTCCCCGTGTTCCTCGAATGGATCTCGTAGTTGTTGAGAGGGTTGCCCAAAAGCGGTATATAAGGCGTACCCGGTAAAACTTACAAGTAAACCAGATATAAAGATGGCAACTAAGGTTGCTGTTTCCATTATTATCAAATTTCAAAACTATAACGGATCTATGATAAGATCCTTTATTTACAACGGAATAGTATACAAAGTCAACCGATCTCAACCAATGCAATAGGATTTATGGCTACACAAACCGTTGAGGATAGTTCTAGATCTGGTCCAAGACGAACTAATGCAGGGAGTTTATTGAAACCATTGAATTCAGAATACGGGAAAGTGGCTCCTGGGTGGGGAACTACCCCTTTGATGGGGGTCGCAATGGCTCTATTTGCGGTATTCCTATCTATTATTTTGGAGATTTATAATTCTTCCGTTTTACTAGATGGAATTTCAATGAATTAGGTCCATAAAAATCATGAAGTCCTGGCTTTTCAATCCAAAATGAATTACTTAGGACTCTCATTTCTAGTCTATTCTGGCAGTTCGACCGTGAAATTCTTTTGTTTCTGTATTTCCGGAATATGAGTGTGTGACTTGTTATAATTGATCCTATTGATAGTACAGAGAATGGGTCTGTCATCTTGAGAGAGATGAGTTCTGCTTCGTCGGATATTCATTTTTTTTATCTGGAGCACGGAATATATGGAATAGATCGAGAAATATTTGAACTATGATTCATACCTACTATTTATACCTCGCGACTGGATTAAAAAAAATGTAAAAGATTGATTTTATCATTATAAATCGAAAGGGTTTTCTTCCTTAAAAATTGGGTTTCTGTTTATTTGTTTATTTTGACCAATGGACAAATAAAATTCCGAATTTTTAGTCATTAAATCTATTAATTGAATACGTGGTGATGATC